TACACAGTAACATTTTTTTGTAACACTATATACACCAACACATATCAGAACTTGTTGAAGACGCTAGTCGAGTCTTTCATGGTTTCGGGGTTTGACATGAATATTAGACTTCTTCGGGCGTAGGGGGTAGGGGGGTTTGTCGCGCGAAAAAACCTCCTAGTTTTCCGAAGAGGGGGGCAGTATAATAGGGTAACTTGGGTTGAGAGTTGATCTATTATGCACTTGATATCACTTATGTGGTTCTTTAGTGAATGCTAATGAAGTGCTGAAAAGTGGTTACTTATTCAAGGAAATGTTCTACCTTTAAACGTTAACATTAGGAAGGAGTCGCCAAATGCAAAGTGAAAGTGAACGGAAAAAAAGAACCAGATGCATATAAGTGAACGCCCGGCATGGTGGGTAACGAGTCGTTAGTACCCCACCATTAACTTATGCCTGGAAAATTCAAATCTTAGGGGGACTATAAATGTATGGCCCTGAAATAGGAACCAAATGCCAGGAATAGTTCACCATGTGAAACCCCCACGATTTTTGTCCGTGATCTTATCATTCATGATATGCGCGACTCAATAGTGTTGGTCGGTTCTTACTACATTAAGTAATTTGGTACCGATATTTGGTGAGTAACGCAAGGAAAATGTTTTAATGCAGTTATGAGGATTAATCTATTTACCAGCTGACCTTGATTTTTATTCTGAATCTTACTTGAATGCTTTGCGTATACCTTAGTTTTATTTTATCTTGCTTTGTACTAAATATTTGGATTTTAATTATTCATGTTTAGTCCCTAGATTCATTTATATATAATCATGCAGTTATTTACTCGAAATAATATGAATGGTGATTATACATATTATGTACTAACACCATATATATATGTATAATTATACATAGTATGTACTGTACCATCTGCGCACTAGTATTATACATACTATGAATGCGCAACATAAATGAGCCGCCGGTCGGATCGGGTCGGATCGGGTCGGATCGGGTCGGATCGGGTCGGATCGGGTCGGATCGGGTCGGATCGGGTCGCCAGAGAATAGTTTAACTTAGAATACTAGCTTTGGGAGTTAGAGGTGGAAGTTAAAATCTTTCTTTTCTGGGCCTCAGGGAGGACTTTAACCTCCGATCTCCGGATTACAAAACCGGCGCTTTGAACTAAGCTACTAGGGCAGTTTCATTCTAGGGCTTTGTTCTCTACCCATCCAGCTAGGGGGGCGAGGACTAAGAACACAGAGAAGTAGATGACTGAGGCTACTTGCCCAATAATGACGTAGGGGTGCTCTACTGGCATTCCCCCGATTCATGTTAGGATAATAACATCCGCTACTAAGGTTCAGAATAGGAATTGTGTGATAGGGCGGAATGTTAGTCCTCGCTGCTTCGAGGTATGTAGAATGGGAACAACCATTAGTACCAGAATAGAGAACAGGAGGGCCAGTACTCCGCCCAGTTTGTTGGGGATCGAACGTAGAATGGCGTAGGCAAACAGGAAGTATCATTCTGGCTTAATGTGAGGTGGGGTTACCATGGGGTTGGCGGGCGTAAAATTGTCCGGGTCCCCTAGCAGGTTAGGTGAAAACAGGGCCAATGAGGTTAGTGCTAGAAGTATAACTGCAAAGCCTAGGAGGTCTTTGTATGAAAAGTATGGGTGGAATGAGATTTTGTCGGCGTCTGAATTAATGCCGGCGGGGTTGTTTGACCCAGTTTCGTGTAGGAAAAGAAGGTGGAGGATTGTGGCACCTGCGATTACGAAGGGGAATAGGAAGTGGAAGGCAAAGAATCGGGTTAGGGTAGCGTTGTCTACAGAGAAGCCCCCTCAAATTCATTCTACTAGTGCACCTCCGACATATGGGACGGCAGATAATAAGTTGGTAATAACGGTGGCACCTCAGAAAGACATTTGTCCTCAGGGAAGGACGTAGCCAACGAAGGCGGTCATCATAACGAGAAGCAGAAGGACTACTCCAATATTTCATGTTTCTTTGTAAAGGTATGAGCCGTAGTAAAGTCCTCGGCCGATGTGGGCGTAGATGCAGATAAAGAAGAACGATGCTCCGTTTGCATGTATGCTTCGGATTAGTCATCCGTAATTCACATCACGGCAGATGTGGGCCACGGAGGAGAATGCAGTTGCGATATCAGAAGTGTAGTGTATAGCCAGGAATAGTCCTGTTAAAATTTGTGCTGCTAAACAGAGCCCTAAGAGCGAGCCGAAGTTTCATCAGACTGAAATATTAGAAGGGGCTGGTAGGTCGACTAGTGCGTCGTTAGCGATTTTTAGGAGTGGGTGGGTTTTTCGTAGGCTTGCCATTAGGGTTTCTATAGTTGAACAACAACGGTGGTTTTTCGAGTCATTGGTCTCGGTTAGAATCCGGGTAGAAATTATGGTATACTTTGTGTGTCTTTGATTATTTGGGTTTGTCTTAGGGATGGTTGGGGTTGCATCCAATCCTGCTCCGTATTTCGCGGCGTTAGGGCTGGTGATGTCTTCTGGGGCGGGCTGCGCTGTATTAGCAATGTTTGGGTCGCCATTCTTGGCCTTGGCCCTCTTCCTAATTTACCTGGGAGGGATGTTAGTGGTTTTCGGGTATTCGGCTGCTTTGGCGGCCGACCCGCACCCTGAAAGCTGAGGGGATGCCTCTGTTTTCGAGCATGCAATGTTCTACTTCGTAGTAGTTATTGCAGGGTTGCTCTACTTTGGGTCAACGTGATACGACTTTAGTGCTGGGGTATTGAGTAGCTGCAAAGAACTGTTGATGGTGCGGGGGGATGTTGGGGGAGTTTCTATGCTCTATGCTTCAGGGGGTGTTATAATGGTATTATGTGCTTGAGTTCTGTTGTTGACCCTGTTTGTAGTACTGGAGTTGACCCGTGGCCTGAGTCGGGGAACCTTGCGGGCTGTTTAGGTTGAGGCTAAGAGGGTGGCTAGCCCCGTGGTGATCATGAAAATCATCAAATATGTCTTGATAATTCCTCGCTGGGCGTCACTAGTGGCGGCTGATATCTTTGCCTGGGCTGAAGCCAGTCCTTTGGGGCCTGCGGCCTCAAATCAGGACTGGTCCACTAGTTGGTTTGCCATTGTCTGGCCTAAGACCAAGTTCAGTTTAGGGGCTAGGCGATGGACTGTTGCAGGGAAGTATCCAAGTATATTTGAGAAGTTGTGTAGCTTGATGATCGGGGTGGGTTTGAACTGTTTGGCGGTGAGAGCGGCTAGTTCTATGGCTGTTAGAAGTCCAATAATTGTAACAATTAGGGCAGCTAGTTTCAGTACAGGGGGCATGGTCATGATAGGTGTTTTTGTGGGGAGGGTGTTCGAGATAAGAATCAGCCCTGCTACGATGCTACCTCAGGCTAATCGCTTGATGGGGTTAATAACTGCAGGGTCATTCTCATTAATTGGGGAGAGAGGCAAGAACCGGGGGGTTCCTATGGTGACAAAGAATACAACTCGGAAGCTATAGACAGCTGTGAAGGAGGTTGCAATTAGAGTTAGGACAAGGGCTCAGGCGTTTAGGTAAGAGGTGTTCAGGGCTTCGATGATGGCATCTTTTGAGAAGAAGCCTGCCAGGAAGGGGGTCCCCGTCAAGGCCAGGCTCCCAATCGTGAGACAGGTAGATGTGAAGGGTGCCAGGTTATGCAGGCCCCCCATTTTTCGAATATCCTGTTCATCATTAAGGCTGTGGATAACTGATCCAGAGCAGAGGAATAGTATCGCCTTGAAGAAGGCGTGGGTGCAAATGTGGAAGAAGGCCAGTTGGGGCTGGTTGAGGCCAATAGTGACCATCATGAGCCCTAGTTGACTTGAAGTAGAGAAGGCTACAATCTTCTTGATGTCGTTTTGGGTGAGAGCACAGGTGGCGGTGAATAGGGTTGTTAATGCCCCCAGGCACAAGCAGATGGTTAAGGCTGTGGGGTTAGACTGGGTAAGAGGATGAAGTCGGATGAGGAGGAAGATTCCTGCTACAACCATTGTGCTTGAATGCAGTAGGGCGGAGACTGGTGTGGGACCTTCCATTGCGGAAGGTAGCCAAGGGTGAAGTCCGAATTGGGCTGACTTGCCTGTTGCGGCAACAATTAGGCCCAGAAGGGGGAGGGTTATGTCCATGTTGTGTGAAAGTGCAAAGATTTGTTGCATTTCTCATGAGTTTAGATTTATGGCAAACCAGGCCATGCTCATGATCAACCCGATATCCCCTACCCGGTTATAAATCACGGCTTGTAGGGCTGCAGTGTTTGCATCGGCCCGACCATACCATCAGCCGATTAGTAGGAATGACATAATCCCCACTCCTTCCCAGCCAATGAATAGCTGGAACATGTTATTAGCTGTGACTAAGATAATTATAGCAATTAGGAACATGAGCAGGTACTTAAAGAACCGGTTTATGTACGGATCTGCATGCATATATCAAGAAGCAAATTCAAGAATAGATCAGGTCACGTAAAGAGCGATTGGTGTAAAAATAATTGAGTAGGCATCAAACTTTAGGCTGATACTAATATTGAAAGTGGAGGTGTTCATTCAATGTCAGGTAGTGACGATTGTCTCTACACCTTGATCTAAAAAGATGAACAATGGCAGCAGGCTAACTACGAATGCGGCACTAACTGCGGTTTTCACATGGGAAACGGCCCAACCCTGAGGTTTTGGCGTAGGGTCGATCGTAGTGATAATTGGGTAGGCCAGTAGGGCAAAGATTAGTGTGAGCGATGATGATAAAATCAGTGTGGTTTGCATAGCCTCTGCTTGGATTTGCACCAAGAGTTTTTGGTTCCTAAGACCAACGGATGACTGTTATCCTTCAAAGGCCGAGTGAGCCGCAGATTCTAACTGCGGGGGTAGAGATTAGCAGTCTCTATTGCTACAGGCCTCTCTCGGCGGATAAGGAGATTTGAACTCCCATCTTTGGAATCACAATCCAACATTTTCGTTAAACTATACCTGCAGTAAAATCATCCTCACATGAACTCTGGTTTAAGGATGAGTAAGATGACCGGGATCAGATGAAGGGCAATTAAGAGGTGCTCCCGTGTGTGATAAGGGGTTAGGCCTGTAATATGCGCGGGTACCGGGCCTCGTTGGGTTATTAAGAATATGTATAGGGAATAGCCGGCTGTAATCAGAGTGCCGAGTCCCGTTAGGATTAGGGTTCAAGGGGACCAGTTGAACATGGTTGTAATAATTATTACCTCTCCTATCAGATTGGGGAGTGGGGGTAATGCAAGATTGGCTAGGTTAGCAATAAATCATCATGTGGCTGTCAGGGGAAATAGCATTTGTATGCCCCGTGCCAGGACTATGGTTCGGCTGTGGGTTCGTTCATAGCTGGTGTTTGCCAGACAGAACAGTGCTGACGAGACAAGTCCATGGGCGATTATTAGGATAATTGCCCCGGTTAGACCCCACGGGGTTTGAATAAGAATGCCTCCAGCTACCAGACCTATGTGGCTGACCGAGGAGTAGGCGATTAGTGACTTTAAATCCGTCTGACGTAAGCAAATGGACCCTGTTATGATAATTCCTCACAGGGCAAGCACGATGAACGGGTAGGCCATCTCCTTAGTAAGGGGGTCAAGAACTGTGGTCATACGAATCATGCCGTAGCCCCCAAGTTTCAGCAGAACTGCGGCCAGTACCATTGATCCGGCGATAGGGGCCTCTACGTGCGCTTTAGGTAGTCATAGATGAACGCCGTAGAGTGGTATCTTTACTAAGAATGCTACTAAGCAACCTGCCCACCAGATCTTGTCTCCTCAGGAGACTAGGGTTAGAGGCTGACAGAAATTTAGGGTAATTATTGATAGACTTCCCGTTGAATTTTGCAGGGTTAGTAATGCGACCAATAATGGTAGGGACCCGGCTAAAGTATAAAACAAGAAGTAAGTGCCTGCATTTAGGCGTTCCGCTTGATTACCCCACCGGGTGATAATAATGAGTGTTGGGACTAGGGTTGCCTCAAACATAATATAAAACATAATAATTTCTGTGGCTCCGAATGCTATGATGAGAAAGGCCTGGAGAGAGGCCAAGAGGCTCAGATATATACGCTGCCGAGAGGCGGGTTCAGACTGCGTGTGGTTCTGGCTAGCAAGGATCATTAAAGGAAGCAATCAGCACGTTAGGACTAGGAGAGGGGCGGACAATGGATCAATTGCCAAATAGTTGTTGGGTAGGGTTCATCCTGTCTCCGACGTTCAATTGAGTCAAGTTAGGCTTAGTAGCGCAATAATCAGGCTATGTGAAACAGCGGAAGTCCAAAGTCATTTTTTGGGTGTAAGCCAGATCGTTGGAAAGAGCATTAGGGTCGGAATTAATACTTTTAACATTGTAGGAGGTTAAGGCTTTGTAGTCGGTCTGTCCCATGGGTCCGAGCTGTTGCTACTAGTAGGGCAAGACCAGTGCTGGCTTCACAGGCAGAGAAGGCGAGCAACAGCATGGGTGCTGCGGAGAAGTTTGTTGCTTCTGTTTGCAGGGTTCATAAAGAGAGAGCAAGGAAGAGTGATAGCATCATGCCTTCTAGACATAGAAGAGCAGAGAGGAGGTGGGTTCGGTGAAATGCTAGGCCTATTAGGCCTAGAATAAATGCTATGCTAAAACTGAAGTGTACCGGGGTCATAAGGGAATTATGGATTCTAACCATAATTGTCTGAGCCGAAATCAGAAGTCTTTAGTTGGACTAATTCCCTATTCGGCTCACTCAAGGCCCCCTTGTATTCATTCGTAGACTAGGCCTAGTGTAAGAAGAACAAGGATGGCAGTGGCTCACGAGACGGTTGTTAACGGGTCGAGCAGCTGGTTTCCTCAGGGGAGAGGAAGTAGCAATGCGATCTCTAGATCAAATAGTAAGAATAGAATGGCTACCAAGAAAAAACGCAGGGAGAAGGGTAATCGGGCAGACCCAAGGGGGTCAAACCCACATTCGTAAGGTGATAGTTTTTCCGCGTCGGGGTTTATTTGTGGTAATCAGAAGGATACAATAATTAAAATGATTGACAGAATTGATGTGATTGCTAGGATGGTTATAATTAAACTCATTATCTTTCCTTGGACTTTAACCAAGACTAGATGGTTGGAAGCCACCTGTACTGTCTTTTATACTAGAAAGATTATGATCCTCATCAGTAGATAGAGACGTACAGGAATAGTCATACTACGTCAACGAAGTGTCAGTATCAAGCGGCAGCTTCAAACCCAAAGTGGTGGTTCGAAGTAAAGTGGTAGAGTACTTGGCGCAGGAGACATACGGCCAGGAATGTTGATCCAATAATTACGTGCAGGCCATGGAATCCTGTGGCCACAAAGAACGTTGACCCGTATACCCCGTCTGCGATTGTAAAGGGGGCTTCGTAGTATTCTAGGGCTTGTAAGAAGGTGAAGTAGAACCCCAGAAGGATTGTTAGAGTAAGAGATTGAATGGCTTGCTTTCGTTCTCCTTCCATCAGGCTGTGGTGGGCTCATGTTACGGTTACACCGGAGGCTAGAAGGACAGCCGTGTTTAAGAGTGGCACTTCGAACGGGTCTAGGGGTGTAATTCCTGTTGGCGGTCAGCAACCCCCTAGTTCAGGAGTTGGTGCTAGGCTTGAGTGATAAAAGGCTCAGAAAAATCCTGCAAAGAAGAAGACTTCCGAGGTAATGAATAGAATCATTCCGTAACGCAGGCCTTTCTGGACGGGAGGGGTGTGGTGGCCTTGGAAGGTGCCTTCCCGGACAATGTCTCGTCATCATTGGTACATGGTCAGAAGTGTAAGTACTAGACCTAGGGTTATAAGGAGGGTTGAATGGAAGTGGAATCAAATTGCAGTGCCGGATGTTAGCAGCAGGGCGCCAACTGCTCCGGTGAGCGGTCAGGGGCTTGGGTCTACCATGTGGTATGCGTGTGCTTGGTGGGCCATTAGACGTTTTCTTGTAGGTAAAGGCTTAAGAGTAAAACGAAGACATATGCTTGGATCATCGCCACGGCGACTTCTAGGAGAGTGAGTAGGAATAAAATTGTAGCTGTTAAGATAGCCACGGTTGGCATAATCGGAAGAAGGACAAATGCTGCTGTGGCAATTAGCTGAATGAGCAAGTGACCAGCTGTCAGGTTGGCGGTTAGCCGGACTCCAAGGGCTAAAGGTCGGATAAACAGGCTAATTGTTTCGATGATAATTAGCACGGGGATCAGGGGTACTGGTGTGCCTTCGGGGAGGAGGTGTCCTAGGGCAGCTGTGGGTTGGTTTCGCATGCCAATAATTACTGTGGCCAGTCAGAGAGGGACAGCAAGGCCCATATTAAGAGAAAGCTGTGTAGTTGGTGTAAATGTGTAGGGTAGGAGCCCTAGCATGTTGATAGTAATTAGGAATAGTATAAGAGACGTAAGTAGTACTGCTCACTTGTGACCCCCGGGGTTAATAGGGAGAAGGAGTTGTTGAGTAAATCGATTAATAAATCAGCCTTGAAGCGTTAGTACTCGGTTGTTTAATCACCGTGCGGTGGGGGTGGGGTATAAGGTTCATGGGAGTGCAATTGCTACTGCAATAAGGGGGATACCTAGGTAAGATGGGCTCATAAATTGGTCGAAGAAGCTTAGTATCATGGTCAGTTTCAGGGTTCGGGTTTAGCTTTTTCAGCTCCTACAGTTGTAGGTTCGTTGTTGAAGTTGTGGGCTAGGACTTTTGGGGGGATGACTGTTAGGAAAATTAGTCAAGAGAAGACAAGAATTGCAAATCAAGGAGCGGGGTTCAATTGAGGCATATCACTAGAGGTGGTTGGGGGCCACCATCTTCAGCTTAAAAGGCTGACGCTAGGCCCGATTTTAGCTTCCTAGTGAGGCGTCTTCAAGTATGAGTGAGGATCAGTTTTCAAAGTGTTCTAGAGGGACAGCTTCTACCACAATTGGCATGAAGCTGTGATTTGCACCACAGATTTCAGAGCATTGCCCGTAGAATACACCGGGACGGGAGGCAATAAAGGCGGTTTGATTCAGGCGTCCTGGCACTGCATCTATTTTTACCCCAAGGGCTGGGACGGCTCAGGAATGAAGTACATCTTCCGCTGATACAAGGACTCGAATAGGGGATTCTATTGGGACAACCATTCGGTGGTCGGTTTCTAATAGTCGGAATTGTCCTGGTACCAGGTCTTGTGTAGGAACCATGTAGGAGTCGAAGCCGAGGTCTTCATAGTCCGTATATTCATAGCTTCAATATCATTGGTGTCCCATGGCTTTGATTGTTAAGTGGGGGTCGTTAATTTCGTCCATGAGGTAAAGAATTCGTAGGGAGGGGAGTGCGATCAGAATGAGGATCACTGCCGGCAGGACAGTTCACACAATTTCAATTTCTTGAGAATCTAGAATGTACTTGTCAGTAAGTTTGGTAGAAACCATTGACACAATAATGTAAAGAACCAGTGTGCTAATTAGGAGTACGATCATTAGGGCGTGGTCGTGAAAATGTAAGAGTTCTTCTATAACAGGGGAGGCCGCGTCTTGCAATCCTAGTTGTGAGGGATGTGCCATTTAGCTCTGGGCTAAGACACGCGGGGGTTTAACCCACAATTTTGCCTCGACAAGGCAAGGTAATAGTTTTACTAGTGTCTTATTTAAGAAAGTGGCAGAGTGGCCATGCAGTTGGCTTGAAACCATCTCACGGGGGTTCGATTCCTCCCTTTCTCGTTATTTTGCTTGAACTTGCACGAAAGCCGGCTCTTCGAAGGTGTGGTAAGGAGGCGGGCAGCCGTGTAGTCATTCTACGTTTGTCATGGTTAGCTCTACTGATGAGACTTCTCGTTTAGCGGCGAATGCTTCTCAAAGAATAAACAAGAACATAATTACTGCTACTAAAGAGATTAGTGACCCGATTGAAGACACCGTGTTTCAAAGGGTGTAGGCGTCCGGGTAGTCCGAATATCGTCGTGGCATACCAGCTAGCCCTAGGAAGTGTTGTGGGAAGAAAGTTAGATTTACCCCCACGAACATAAACCCAAAGTGGATTTTTGTTCAGGTGCTGTGAAGGGTGTATCCTGAGAATAGTGGGAATCAATGCATGAATGCGGCCATAATGGCGAACACAGCACCCATTGACAGAACATACAAGAGGAAGTGTGCTACTACATAGTATGTGTCGTGTAGAACAATGTCTAAAGAAGAATTGGCTAGTCCAATTCCTGTGAGTCCTCCAACTGTGAATAGGAAGATGAATCCTAGGGCTCATAGAAGGGGGGTGTCTCACTTGATTGAGCCCCCGTGCAGAGTTGCAAGTCAGCTAAAGACTTTTACTCCGGTAGGGATAGCAATAATCATTGTTGCCGATGTAAAGTATGCTCGTGTGTCAACGTCCATTCCCACAGTGAACATGTGATGGGCTCACACAATAAACCCCAGGAGTCCGATGGCCATCATGGCTCATACCATTCCCATGTACCCGAAAGGTTCTTTTTTACCGGAGTAGTAGGCTACGATGTGGGAGATCATTCCAAATCCTGGCAGGATTAGGATATAGACTTCGGGGTGGCCGAAGAATCAGAACAGGTGTTGATATAAAATTGGATCCCCTCCTCCTGCCGGGTCGAAGAAGGTCGTATTAAGATTTCGATCTGTTAGCAGCATTGTGATCCCAGCAGCTAAGACAGGGAGTGAAAGGAGAAGAAGAACAGCTGTTACAAGCACGGATCACACAAATAGCGGTGTTTGGTATTGTGAGATTGCAGGGGGTTTCATATTAATAATCGTAGTAATGAAATTAATGGCCCCAAGAATGGATGAAATACCTGCTAGATGGAGGGAGAAAATAGTTAGGTCGACCGATGCTCCGGCGTGGGCTAGATTGCCTGCCAAAGGTGGGTAGACTGTTCATCCGGTCCCTGCCCCTGCTTCAACTCCAGATGAGGCAAGGAGGAGGAGGAATGAGGGGGGAAGGAGTCAGAAGCTCATGTTGTTCATTCGCGGGAATGCCATGTCTGGTGCCCCGATCATTAGGGGGACCAGTCAGTTCCCAAAGCCGCCAATTAGAATTGGCATTACTATGAAGAAGATTATTACGAAGGCGTGCGCCGTAACGATAACATTGTAGATCTGATCGTCTCCGAGAAGTGCCCCGGGTTGACTCAGTTCTGCTCGGATTAAGAGACTTAAGGCAGTGCCTACTATCCCTGCTCAGGCACCAAATACCAGGTAGAGGGTACCAATATCTTTATGATTAGTTGAGAAAAATCAACGTGTAATTGCCACAGGTAGGATGGCCGAAGGTTTAGGCGGCGGATTGTAGCTCCGAGGACAGAGGTTTAACTCCTCTTCTTACCACAAGCTCTGTGGTGAAGTTCATGTCAGGTTGCAAACCTGAAGACGCAGGTTAACGCCTGCCGGGGCTTTCCCCGCCTCTCTCCCGGCCGGCGGGGAAAGTAGATGGATGCTCGCTGGTTAGGGCGCTTAGCTGTTAACTAAGAGTTTGTAGGATCGAGGCCTTCCCATCTAGAAAGGCTTTAGCTTAATTAAAGTGTCTGGGTTGCATCCAGAAGATGTGGGATAAAATCCTGCAAGTCTTATCAGGGGCTAGGAGATTTTCACTCCTGCTAGGAGCTTTGAAGGCTCACGGTCTAAATGCTATCCTAAGCCCCTAGGCTAGGAGGGCCAGGGCGGTCGGGGTGAGGGGAAGTAGGCAGGTTGATAGAACGATGGCTGCGGATAGTGGGAGAGAGGGTTGTTTAGTTGCGGTCCGTCAAGGGGCAGTGGAGTTGACAGTGTAGGGGGAGAGGGTAAGGGTCATGGCGTAGCTTAGTCGGAGGTAGAAATAAAGGCTTAGAAGGGCTGTGAGCGCCATTACAGTAGCAGTGAGGGGAAATCCCTGGCTTGTAACTTCTTGGAGGATTAGTCATTTAGGCATGAATCCTGTTAGTGGGGGCAGGCCTCCAAGGGAGAGTAGAATAAGGCAGGCTAGTGCAGTGAGAGTGGGGGCTTTAGTTCAGGCCGAGGCTAAGGTAATAGTCTTAGTGGATCCAACATTGCTTAGGGTTAAAAAGGCGGCCGATGTCATGGCAATGTAGGTAATTAAGGCCATTAGTGTTATTTGGGGGGCCATTTGGGCTACTAGAATCATTCAACCCAGGTGCGCGACTGAGGAGTATGCCAGGATTTTGCGTAGCTGGGTTTGATTAAGGCCGCCTCAGCCACCAACCAGTGTCGAGGAGACCGCCAGTGTTGTAAGTAAATAGGGGTGGGCGTTATCTGCAACCTGAAGAATAAGTGCGAACGGAGCCAACTTTTGTCAAGTGGACAAGACTAATCCTGTTGTTAACGTGATTCCTTGGAGAACCTCAGGGAGTCAAAAGTGTATAGGGGCCAGTCCAATTTTCAACGCCAAGGCCGTGACGGCAATAGAGGAGGCAACGGGGTGGGAGAGTTGGGTGATTTCCCATTGCCCGGTAATTCATGCGTTGGTGGTGCTAGCAAATAGAAGCATGGCTGCTGCTGTGGCTTGTGTGAGGAAGTATTTGGTTGTGGCTTCTACGGCTCGGGGATGGTGTTGGTAGGCCATTATAGGGACAATAGCGAGGGTATTAATTTCTAGGCCCATTCATGCCAACAGTCAGTGGGAGCTTGCAAAGGTTATTGTGGTTCCTAGGCCTAGGCTAGATAGTAGGATTGTGAGTACGTAAGGGTTCATTAGTAGGGGAAGGATTTTAACCAACATGTTCGGGGTATGGGCCCGAAAGCTTATTTAGCTGACCTTACTAGAAAGTGGTGTAGTGGAAGCACCCAGAGTTTTGATCTCTGGAGGATGGGTTCGAATCCCTTTTTTCTAAGGAGCCGGGGGGAGTCTAACCCCCGTGGTTCACTCTATCAAAGTGGCCCTTAGGCGTTCAGGCACAGCTCCGGGCTTATCTAGAACTGGGGAGGAAGACCCGCAGTCCCTACTGGGAGGGAAATATGTCATAGAATCAGGGCTAGTGTAAGGGGGAGGAAGTTTTTTCACACCAGATGCATTAGTTGATCGTACCGGAACCGCGGATAGGAAGCTCGAACCCACAAGAATAGTCCGGAAAGGAGAGCCGCTTTAAACATAATGCTGATTGTGGTAAATTCAGGGAATGAGGGGAAATGGGCAGCACCCATGAAAAGTACCGCTGACAAGGTATTCATAAACAGGATGTTGGCGTACTCGGCCAGGAAGAAAAGCGCAAAGGGTCCCCCAGCGTATTCTACGTTGAATCCGGATACAAGTTCCGATTCTCCTTCGGTCAGGTCAAATGGTGCCCGATTGGTTTCCGCTAGCGTGGAAATGTATCACATTGCTGCGAGAGGCCAGGCCGGGGCCAATAGTCAAATACCTTCTTGTGTAGTGCTAAATATAGACAGGGTAAAACCTCCCGTAAATACGATGGTGCACAGAAGAATAAGTCCTAGAGCCACTTCGTAGGAGATGGTTTGGGCAACAGCTCGCAAGGCCCCGATCAGGGCGTATTTTGAATTGGATGCTCACCCGGATCCTAAGATTGAGTAAACAGCTAGGCTAGATAGGGCTAGGATAAATAGTATGCTAAGGTTTAAATCAGTGACTGGGAAAGGCAGGGGTAGGGGGGCTCATAGCGTAAGTGCCAGCGTGAGGGCTAGGGTCGGAGTGGCCAGGAATAGAAATGGGGAGGATGTGGAGGGTCGGACTGGCTCCTTAATAAAGAGCTTAACTCCGTCTGCGATCGGTTGCAGCAGCCCGTAAGGGCCGACCACATTTGGCCCTTTTCGTAGTTGCATATAGCCTAAGACCTTTCGTTCAATTAAGGTTAGGAAAGCCACGGCTAGTAAGACAGGCACAATGTAGGCAAGGGGATTAACGATGTGGGCTATAATAATGTGAAGCATAGCTAAGGAGAGGACTTGAACCTCTGAGGGGGAAGGCTTAGGCTTCCTGCATTTACCGGGCTCTGCCACCTTAGCGCGCCCTTCTCTTGGGCCGGGGGTTGCCCCCCTTTACCTACTTCAGTTGTATTCAGTAGGTTGGGGGGAGGCGTGCCTAAAGCATGGGCCTCATCATTCCGGTCCTTTCGTACTAGGAAGGGTGGTTTCACAGATAGAAACTGACCTGGATTACTCCGGTCTGAACTCAGATCACGTAGGACTTTAATCGTTGAACAAACGAACCCTTAATAGCGGCTGCACCATTAGGATGTCCTGATCCAACATCGAGGTCGTAAACCCCCTCGTCGATATGGACTCTGGGAGGGGATTGCGCTGTTATCCCTAGGGTAACTTGGTCCGTTGGTCGGCATAAAGCCGGATCATTATTGGTCAAATATTTTGTGACTTAGAGCTGTGGCTCTGGGTTTTAGGGTGTCCCCCTATCCACTCGGGAGCTTTGTTATCTCCCGTGGTCGCCCCAACCGAAGACGCTTGTGCCATAATCACGTTGTTTGAGGATCCAGTCAGTGGTCGCTTTTCGTGGTTGGTTGGCGTCTAAAGCTCCATAGGGTCTTCTCGTCTTGTGTATATATACCCGCTTCTGCACGGGCAGATCAGTTTCATTGACTGGGAAAAAGAGACAGTTAAACCCTCGTTATGCCATTCATACAGGTCTCCATTTAAAAGACAATTGATTGCGCTACCTTTGCACGGTTAAAATACCGCGGCCGTTAAACTTTTGGTCACAGGGCAGGCGGGACCTCCTATAATTAGTGGTGGCAGGAGGCGATGTTTTTGGTAAACAGGCGGGGTTTTGGTTTGCCGAGTTCCTTTTTATCCTTTAAGTCTTTCCCTTGGGCTAAGCACACCTGTGTGGGGGTAACGATATTTTATTGCATGGTCTTCTTGGCCTGGGGTGGCGACGGTGCATTTCCCTCTTTTACTGGGTTCGTTAATTGTCGATGGGGTGTCCGATTCGACTTACACATGTGCTGGGAGAAGGTCTTTCTTCTTATTACTCGTTCTAGCATGGTCGCTCCTATGGGGGCATAGGATGGCCCAGTAATACTAGGGGCTTTGGAGATTTTAATGTTATAATAGGCTTGGACTGGTCTGAGCTTTAACGCTTTCTGTTCAGATGGCTGCTTTTAGGCCCACTGAAACCTAGGGCCTTAGTTTAATTTATTCCTTAGCCTCCTGTTTAAGGTTGTGTCCTTTGTTAAGGGAGCTGTACCTCCCTTGACTAACTCCCGCGGGTGTCCTTTGTGCCTTGTTTAAGTAAAACTGTTGTGGGCGAGGGCGCGGCGGGGCTGAACTTCTATTCATTTCTTGGGCAACCAGCTATAACCTGACTCGGTAGGTCTTTCACCTCTACTCGGGGGTCTTCCCACTCTTTTGCCACAGAGACGGGTTGGCCCTATAATAGGCTGCCCCGGAGTAGCTCGTCCGGTTTCGGGGGTTCAAACTAGAGGTCTCTTTGCTTGAGGTTACTGGCTAGATCATGATGCAAAAGGTACGAGGCGTAGTCTCTGCTTTTATGTACTTTAGTGCGTTGTTTCATTTCTCTTTCAGCTTTCCCTTGCGGTACTTTGTCTATAGCGTCTTTTTTCCTTTTCTGTCGCCCATACTGAGGTGGTCGAATGGTTTAGTCTGTACTTTTAGTTTTCTGTAGAACTATCTATATCATTAATTTGGTTTTTATGGTTTGAGCTAGCTGTTTGGTTCAGGGTGATCCAACTTGCATGGATGTCTTCTCGGTGTAAGGGAGTCGCTTAACTGTCTCAGCCACACCCTGATTATTCCAAGTGCACCTTCCGGTACACTTACCATGTTACGACTTGCCTCCCCTTGTGACTGATATTGTGTTGACTTACTTTGGTGTAGGCGGTTGTTGGGGAGAGTGACGGGCGGTGTGTGCGCGCTTCAGAGCCGGCTTCAAGGGGGCACTCTATTCCCCCTTTACTGCTAAATCCACCTTCGGGTTGTCCTTTCAGGCAACCTTCCGTGAATAATCTGGATCAGATAATGTAGCCCATTTCTTCCTACTTCGTACGCTACACCTCGACCTGACGTTTTGAGTATTACTCATTCTGCTTACTGTAGTACCTTCACAGGGTAAGCTGGCGACGGTGGTATATAGGCGGGAAAAGCAAGGAGTAGTGAGGTTGAACGGGGGTTATCGGTTCTAGAACAGGCTCCTCTAGGGGGGTCTGAAGCACCGCCAAGTCCTTTGGGTTTTAAGCTGGCGCTCGTAGTCCCCTGGCGGATATTTATTGTACTGGAATATCTAAGTTTACGGCGGGGCATAGTGGGGTATCTAATCCCAGTTTGTGTCCCGGCTGTCGTGGGTTCTGGTGGGAAAGGGTAAAGCTACTTTCGTGTATATAATTCGAACCCCTAGGTGCGTATGACGGCCTAAGGGGTCTTCGGCTTTAGTATTTAGTTCTCCATAACCACTCTTTACGCCGAGTGAATCAACTAGGGCCTCTCGTATAACCGCGGTGGCTGGCACGAGTTTTACCGGCCCTCTTAACCCTGACTAAGTCAAGTTTTCACTCATGGCTTAATGTCTATCACTGCTGAATTCCCTTGGGGGTGTGGCTAAGCAAGGCGTCTTGGGCTAAAAGTGTGCCTGATACCAGCTCCTCGTCCCCGGACGGGGGATTGAGGGCATCCTCACAGGGGTGCGGAGGCTTGCATGTGTAAATTGGGTTAAAGCTGATAATAAAGTCAGGACCAAACCTTTGTGCCCGTGGGGCTTTCTACGGCCCATCTTAACATCTTCAGTGTTATGCTTTACTTAAGCTACACTAGC